GTACATTGCTTATATGGACTCTAGAGGGCCGCGCAGGGGAGTGAAGAAATAGAATAAAAAATAAAAAAGGGGAGGCCTTTTTTTATTTTTTATACTTTATTTGGATCTTGTATATTCCCACGGTTCTATTCCTATAGACTTAAAAATGTTAAACCGACTAAAAGGCTTAACTTTCAAAAAGGTATATTTTTAGATACACAAACGATAAGTATGTATCATGATCTAGACTAGTAACGGATATGTATACCGATCCATGTCGATTAATTGATATTCAGTATCCATAACCGCATGCCAGGAACCAGATTTGAACTGGTGACACGAGGATTTTCAGTCCTCTGCTCTACCAACTGAGCTATCCCGACCCTTCCCGCCAACCCCATACAGAGGGCTGGGGGGGTATATGTTAGTCACTTAAATAGATTAAAAAAGCATTACAAAGCCTTACCCCAGCCCTGGAATTTTTTGGTCTTGTATAGTAAAAAAGAATACTTTGTAAATGCAGTTTAACTCAAAATAATTATATGGACCGTGAATGATTCAAATGGGGATTCCTTTCTCATGGATGTTGATTTGCACATATATCACAAGGCTTGTGATAAGAGAGAAAAGGTTCTCTCACGATCCATTTGTGAAAGAGTAGAATGGATGAGAAACATAACTAATGTGGAACCGCGGAAAAGAAGGGGATAAATAAGATAAAAAAAGAAAAAGTTCGATAATCGATAATATAGTATAGTTAGGGGGGTAAAGCGAACTTTTTATTGGGGATAGAGGGACTTGAACCCTCACGATTTCAAAAGTCGACGGATTTTCCTCTTACTATAAATTTCATTTTTGCCGGTATTGACATGTATAATGGGACTCTATCTTTATTCTCGTCCAATTAGTTAGTTCTTTAAAAGAAAGATCTATCAGACTATGGAGTGACTGATTTGATCAGCGAGTATTCGATTCTTACTTAAACTTGGAGTCGATTCACAAGAATTCTTCAATTTTGCATATAACATATATATACATAATAATATATAGAAAATAAAAAATAAAGATTCGGATTAATCTTTGGTATTTTATATTAATCTTTGGTATTTTATTACGTATTATGTACGTATATGGGTTCATCCTTTCTGGAGTTTTAAAAATAGAAGGATTCATTCCTCGATCAAAGCAGTCAACTCTATTCGTTAGAACAGCTTCCATTGAGTCTCTGCACCTATCCTTTTCTTTTTGTATTCTTGCTTTCTGAACCCCTTTTTTGTTTTCTGAAACCAGGATTTGGCTCAGGATTGCCCATTTTTAATTCCAGGGTTTCTCTGAATTTGAAAGTTATCACTTAGTATGTTTCCATAATTAAGGCTCAACCCAATCAAGTCCGTAGCGTCTACCAATTTCGCCATATCCCCTCTCTTCTATCTTTTTTTTTTTGTTTTGAGACTAGGATCTCGTTGGGATCCCTTCTTTCGTTCATTTATTTTCGAGCCGTTTACGTTTAATAGATATGATATGCATTTCTATATAAAAGTGTCTAGGTCCCCTCCTATTTGTTTGATTTCCTGCCTATTTTCTTTCATATATCAGAGGACCTGTATTTGTATTTAGTCCAATCAAAATGATTCTATCATTGATGTATCCGCAATTCAATATGGATGGATATATACCACATATATATACCTCTCTTACTCGAATTTTTACGTTGGGGTTTGGAATACTCGAAAGATCGATTCTTTTTTTTTTCGACTTATCCCCTACCTTTCCGAATGAAACCAGAGGAATTATATATAATCTGAATTGGATCCTTATCTTTTCCTTAGGGCCACCCAGGTATAATCGAGTTAATCCACTAGAATATACATTCTAATATATTTATATTATTATATTTAATTGAAATTGAAAATTATATACCAATACCATATTTATATATTATAGATATTTCATTTATTATTTTATCTATAATATATTCGAATAATATGTTACGTATTACTATACACAAAACATATATATATTCATATATATATATTATATATATGCAATAGTTAAGACTAAGCTAAAATTCTAGTAGTTTACTAAAGTCCTATGCACTGCATAATTTCTTTTATGTGAGCCCGCTTAGCTCAGAGGTTAGAGCATCGCATTTGTAATGCGATGGTCATCGGTTCGATTCCGATAGCCGGCTTTTCTCTCTTTGTTCTTTTTTTTTTTTTTACATTTACATAATATTATATTATAATTATATAATTATAGTCTCCTTAAAATCCAGAAATATTGAAAAGACTTCTTCCCCCCTTCTCCAAGGATCGCTAATCCATTATGGCTTAAGAGCTTCCAACTATGAATAAAAAATGGATTGGAGCAATTAGATCTCGAACGAACAAATCAAAAAAGTATACCTAATAGTATATACAAATAAAAAAAGAGTCTGGATATTGATACAATTCATCTCATTCGTCTTTGTAATACAGTACTAGTACTACAATAGATTTAGCTTCGTTTATCGTTTAGTTCA